CTCCTCACCTCATCATGCGAGATAGAGGAACCATTTGTTATATTATCAGGGTAATGATACATCAACCTGCGAGTTCTTTTTATGAGGCACAAACGGGAGAATTTATCCTGGAAGCAGAAGAACTGCTGAAAATGCGCGAAACCATCACAAGAGTTTATGTACAAAGAACGGGCAAACCCCTATGGGTTGTATCCGAAGATATGGAAAGGGATGTTTTTATGTCAGCAACAGAAGCCCAAGCTCATGGAATTGTTGATCTTGTAGCGATTGAATAAAAAAAAATAGCAGTAAGTTTAAGCAAATCGCCACTTTGCGATTTTCTCTTCTTACTTATTACCGGGTTTAATAATATTCTATTCATCTATTAAATAGAGAAGTAATTCATAATCATCCGGTTAGGATCGATCTAAACCAGCCCATTTATTATGTATACGATTCAACATGCCAACTATTAAACAACTTATTAGAAACACAAGACAGCCAATCAGAAATGTCACGAAATCCCCCGCTCTTGGGGGATGTCCTCAGCGTCGAGGAACATGTACTAGGGTGTATGTGCGACTCGTTCAGATCACCATTGGTAGAAAAAAAAGGGAAAGAAATTTTCCAGTATCAATGATCAGTACTAGTGAATAGTATAAAATGGAAGGAAGAAGGTCGTTCACTATCTATATATCGAAAACTAAAAAAAAAGATCTATTCAATTCTTCTATTGTATATGAAATTTATGGTTTCCGATGAGAAAAAATTCCTCATTGGTAACAAATAGTTATTCATTAAGCGGGGAAATCCTATTTTCAAAGCCGAAATCTTATGCCTATACTCTTGCAAAAACGGACTAAGAGGGTCAGCTACCCCATCCAATTTTCATAATTAAATACCGTTACTGTATAGGTAGATCTCGTTGTGAAAGACCTATTACTAGATAATTCATAGGTAGAGCCGAAGAATGTAAACTGTACAACTTGCTAATAGCATTGATTAAATGAAGTAAGGGACTCCGGTATATATAGAGGACCTCACCGTTTAAGACATAACCATAGAAACGATGGAATCCACTATTTCGTTATTCATTTCTATTTATTACTTTTTTCTGTTTTTTGATACCTAGTATCAATACTCGTTTCGAGGTGAAATGACTATATAAAAAGAAAAGACAAATCGTGGTCGGGAAGGTTATAGTAGCAAAAGCCATTGGAATTTTTATTTTATACATTGGAAGAATCCGTTTTGTTATTAATAAACTAGGAAAAGGGAAAAGAATAACTGAAAGAAAGGAAATCAATTAGTTATTCATGAAAGTTTCATTTATTCAATGACTAGAATTAGACGAGGATATATAGCTCGGAGACGTAGAACAAAAATTCGTTTATTTGCATCAAGCTTTCGGGGGGCTCGTTCAAGACTTACTCGAACAATTATTCAACAGAAAATCAGATCTTTGGTTTCGTCTCATCGAGATAGAGATAGGAAAAAGATAGATTTTCGTCGTTTGTGGATCACTCGGATAAATGCAGCAATTCGCGGGAATAGAGTATCCTATAGTTATAGTAGATTAATACACAATCTGTACAAGAGACAGTTGCTTCTTAATCGTAAAATACTTGCACAAATAGCTATATTAAATAGGAATTGTCTTTATATGATTTCTAATGAGATCAGATCAGAAAATAAAAAAGGAAATTGTAAGGAATTTGTCAGAATATTTTAAATGGAGTTCGCTGGAGAATGAACTCCGGGAAGGTAGAGTAGAAATTAGTATGATAAAGAGAATATGATAAAGTCGTTCAAAATTAAATGAGCGAATATGTCCAATATCCAATAAAAAAAGATTTCTTCTTCTTCCCCAATTTTTTTCTTACGATTTTTCGAACAAAATATCAATCTGTGTTTGAGTTCGGATTTTTATTTGGGTTCAATTGAGGAGTAAAGTAAGTCTACTTTTTTTTATTTATTTATGGTTCTAAAACCAGTAGCTCCGGCGGTCGACTCGCTTCTTTCAAATTGTTTCTCATTATTAAGAAAAGGTAACAAAGATAAAATACGAGCTTGTTTTATAGCAATAGTAATTAATCGTTGTTGTTTTAAGGTTAATCTATTTACCCGTCTAGATAATATTTTTCCTTGTTCACTAATAAATCGACTAATTAAACTCATGTTTCTATAATCAATTCGATCCCCCGATTGGATCGGGGGCAAACGCCTACGAAAAGATCGCTTGGATTTAAGAAAGAGTCGCTTGGATTTTTCCATGGTTTGTTTATTCCTTATCCTCAAAATCCTATTTCAATTTGATCCAAAAAGATTTCAAATTCAAAATATAGGATTTGATTTGGCTTTTTTTTTTAGTTAGTTATATTATGTTAACTAAAATGAAAATATATAGAATAATATGCTATATATAGAATATGTCCTTTTCGTGTTACTTGTAAGAGTGACACACAGGCACTTGATTCGAGTTATTTCTTTATCTCCCCGTGAATCGTATGTTTGTAACAATAGGGACAGAATTTTCTCAATTCCAATCGACTAGGCGTATTGTGTCGATTCTTTTGAGTAATATATCTGGAAACACCCCTTGATTCCTTATTAAGACCGTTTCTAACGCAGTTGGTACATTCTAAAATAACCGTTACTCGGACATCTTTACCCTTGGCCATGAACCTCCTTTGCGTTTTTGATTCAACCAATTCTTCTACTTTCTGCGAAAAAAGAAATAAAAAAATAAGAAGTAAAACAACAAACTAATATTTAGGTATATTTTGAATCGAATTCGATTCAATGTACAGTATTTTATTAAAAGATCTTGTATGATCTTCTTGCCCTAGACACATTTCTGTTCTCACAATATTATTTCTAAATGGAATTGGAGAAAACCCGAATTTCGCCGAGGTTGAATCTACTTTTTTATTTCTCTTTCCTCCTTTCTTGATTATACTTCTACTTAATATATTGTATCGAATTCGATTTTTTCTAAAAAAAAAAGAGGGGGAGGGATTAGTCACAAATCTTTTGATTCTACCTCTAATCTTCTTCACCCCTTCCCATGTCAATAACTAGAATGAAAAAAAAGGGAATGTCAACGCATCCGGAAATAAACGATTGATCTCTATCAAAAGACCTGCTAAAGCCCCAAACCATAGAGTACTTAGTACCGGTGCCACGGAAAGATATGTTTTTAGATCTCGCATTTTAAATCCTCCTTCTTTATTCTTTTTATTTATTGTATTATTTATTGTAATGCCTAATGTTAATACATATATGATCCGATATAATATATATGTAAGTAGTTAAGGACCGCTTGTATTTGTACACGGAATTCCTAATTCCAATTGAAATCTACAATGATTCGGTAGATAAGATTTTTCTTTTCTTAAAACCGAAAAAGACGTCCCTTCCGACTGAGCATTCCCAAAAAATATTCCCTTTTTTAGTTATTTTTTACGATGGGTTTCATATTCATGTGTATATAAGCCTTCTACTATTATTATATGTTACATGAGAATAAAAAAAAGAAATGGCAAGATAACTTGGATATATCAATGGAGAAAATAAGGATTTTGAAAACAAGACAGGGATTCTATAAAATGACACTGTAGACCAATTGAAAGGGATGTAGCGCAGCTTGGTAGCGCGTTTGTTTTGGGTACAAAATGTCACGGGTTCAAATCCTGTCATCCCTACCTATTACTTCTCGTCTGAGCAGTAACGAGGGATTTATTGAAATCGATTAAAATCAGGCATACATAATCTTTTTTTTATTATATCATATTCTATATGATAGTCTTATGCATACAAGATGTATTCGGGTTATAAAAAAAATCCTCTTCTTTTTTTTTTTAGTTTTAGCTAGTGTGATAATGATAAGAAGATAAGAAAGCGCTCTTAGTTCAGTTCGGTAGAACGTGGGTCTCCAAAACCCGATGTCGTAGGTTCAAATCCTACAGAGCGTGATTCCATTCTTGGTTAGGTTAGTCCCAAAATTACAATTAAATAATTGACCAGTAATCTTAATTTGACCTCCTTTGGATTAAAGAAAAGAGGAGGTCAATTAAAAAAAAAAGATGTTAATTAATTTAATCAAAGATCCAACTGATCACCACGTCTGTATTGTAAATATGCAGTTACAAATAATCCAGCTAAAGTAATAGGAATTAGACCTAAGACAATTCCAAATAGAAAAACTTCAATCATTTCAATTTTTTTGAAAGGGAAAAAGGAGAGGTAATATCTATCCCTACATATTAATCCGCATTGCCCATGAATCTCAATGACCACTAATTGGAAATTGACTCTCTAAGGAAATATAGAGTCTATCAATACCACAGAAAGATTTCTTTTTATGCGTTGTGTTCATTCAATTAATTTCAAATAAGTCGTATCTTGGTCAGACCAATAAAGAGAGCTGAGGTTATAGTTAAAGCTGCTAGTAGAAAACCGAAATAACTAGTTATAGTAAGCATGAAGATGAAGGAGCTAAATGAAATGTGTTCTTTTTATACATATGTTTAGAAAGCACTTCCCTAAGTTTCAATATACGAAGATAAGTAAAAATACCAATTCAAATGAAAGAATAAGTTCAATTGATAGTTGTTAATTCATCAATCATTATAGACGGGATTAACAAAAACATAGAGTAAGGGAGGTAGAAAAAGAGATCAATTAATCATTTGTAATGTCTACCTATCCCTTAATTTCGAATCAAGTGATTCATTAGATAATTCTTGAGTAGACTAATATTAAAATAATAAAATAGTAAGAAATTCGAATCCATATAGAACAAAATTTGAAAATCATTTATCTTTTCTTTTGATCTTTTTTTTTAATCGTATCGAATCTATTTTTCGATTTTAGAATAAAGAGTGACCTTATAACAATAACACCTTTTTTTCTTGTCATTTGAGATATTATGTGAATGAATCTACTCCTGAATTTAATGAGTAAAAATGAAAATAAATAAAGTAAAAATAACAAAGGTATCGTACAACTGATCAAATCAC